AAAGTCCATATATTTTCTTTCAGGTTTTTTCTTTCGCATTTTTTTCAGAGACATATAAACCTTGTCTAGATAATTGTCTAGAGAATTATTGTCTAGATAAACCTCGTCTAGATAATCCTTGTAATAATCCTTTTCTAGATAAAGCTGGTCTAGAGAATCCTTGAAATAAACCTTGTCTAGAAAACTCTTGTCTAGATAATCCTTGTGATAATCCTTGTCTACATAAGTATTGTCTAGATAATTGTGTAGATAAGTATTGTCTCGATAAAGCTTGTCTAGAAACTTCTTGTCTAGTATACAATCCTTGAAATAAGTCTTGAAAACAATCTCCTCTGGTATATCAAATAAGTCGATCTCTTGGCTCTTATTTACTTGTAATGGCAATTTAGAAATAGAGGAGTCCTTCTTAGTTTCAGAAGAAATGTATTTATATGCTAAAAGATCATATTTATAGTTTTTCTTAAACTTAGTTTTTTGATTTCTTACTAATGAATATACTTCAGAATCATCTTGGTTTTTGGAATGAAGTAATGGGTCTTTTTCATATGAATCTCCTTTATTTAAATCGTTATTTTGAGGCGTATGGCGTCGGTTGACTTTATTTCGCCAGGTTTGTGCGCCTACTCGCTCCCAATGAACCTTAGATAAATTGTATTGAGACTGACCTCTTAACCAGTTTTTCCATGGATTCGTTCCAAAATTTCGAAGTTTCTTATGCTTTAATTCGGAATGAAATATTCCCTGTCTTTCAAAAGAATCCTTTATTGCAGTCTTAAGAAAAAAAGACGTTCCGCGATATTGAAGAACAGATCTTAACTTATCACTAACTAGGGTTTGTGATAATTTGTAAAATACATATGCTTGTGACAGGGAAGATAAATTTGGCAAGGAAGCAAATTTCGGAACAATCTGTGACTTCCGCTTATTTATATTTTTTATAGTCGAACTAAAGGTAATTCTTTTTTGATTTGTTTCAGTATTGGAAATGTCTTTCTCAAAAAATTTTTTTGTTAAATTGATTCTAGGAATCTTAATGATACATAGAAAGATATCTAGGTATATTTTGTATATTTTTTCAATGAAAATTTTTTGAAAATAATTCCATTTACTTATTAATCGAACATTTCTTCTTTTTACAATTTTCCAAATATTTTTTGGTGATTCTACATTATTATTTTGCTTTTTGTTGTTAGGACTATTATTTAGTCCTGGAGTGACTTTTTTTTTTTCTTGTGTAATTCTTTCTATTTGATTTTTGATTGTGCTTGTTCTATTAATCAGATTTTGTATTTTTTCTTCTGAATTTGTAGAAGCTGTAGATCGAATTTGACTAAATGATTCATGAATTATCTCATTGCTGATTATAGAATCTTTTTCTTTTTGAGTTTCACTCGATTCATCTACTCCTATCCCTTTCAATCTTGTATTTTTTTTGATTATTTTCAAAATTGTGCTTTTTAGAACTAGAACCCTTTCTTTAAGCCGTTTTATGCTTTCTTTAAGCCGTTTTATGCTTTCTTTTGGGTTTCCTAGAACTCTAACAAAATTTTGCTTTATTTTTTGGTTGAAAACGCTTCTTATAAGTCGAAAGGCGCTCCCTTCCAATTTTTCTGCTGCTAATCTTTGACTTTTTTTGCCTAGTTCGTTAAAAATGGGCCCCCAAAAAATGGAAAAGGAACGGTTGGGTCGGGCACCACCCCAAGGATAGTCAGCTAGTCCCCAGAAAGACCTTATAAAAGCATAATCGTTGGTTATCCTTTGTCTATCATCCGCTGTGTGCCAAGGTTTCAACTCTAAAGGCCATAAAACTTTGACCTGAAGACCGTATTCCCACCACTCCTCCGGAAAGTTGCTGATGGATATGACGCCTATAGCAAAACCGTCATCGTTGCATAAAAGATGAGTCTCGTTTTCCCAGTCCTTTCTATCCTCAGCCCACTCGGGCTGCTGCAAAAATAAGATACGACCAATATTTTTAGCTATTATCGCTAAAGGCAATGCAATATATCTTCTAAAATAGGAGTTAAAAATTAATACGATACCTCTTACTCCTAGCCCATAATAAAGCTCATTCCATGCATCTATTCCATCCATCCGGAACAGCTCTTCTTCGGGGTCTAGTTCGATTTTCTCTTTTTTGATTCTTTTCAATTTTTTCCGTTCTTTCAATGCTTTGCTTTTTTTTTCGTCTATCTTCCTTTTTGTCTTCCTTTTTGTCTTCCCTTTTGTCTTCCTTTTTGTCTTACTTTTTGTTTTTGTCTGTTCTTTCTTAGGTCCCTTAAGAGTGAAAAGGTCCCCTTTTTTGATTCCAAACCTATGCATCAAATTTTGCATTTTCAAAACAAGGGGTTTCACTACCCTAAAAGAACTAGACAGTGTACTTTTTAAGAAGCCCAAAAAAAGAGGGGAATGCGGAAACATTTCAATCTGTCTTACAACAACTCCGTTTTTACGCCTTAGGACGCTCGCAACACCTTTGATGTCATCCTGATGCCAAAATTGGTCGCGCACCGCTCTCAAGGAGGTCCTCCACACGTCCTTATTCTCGGTTTTCCACTCGATATTGGTGATGAGGCTGCCAACGTGAACATGAGCAAGGCTTTTCTCAAAGTCAATACTATAAGGGTCTCCCCCACTCTTGATCAAATCCTTCTTAACCTTCTCATTAATCTCTTTAGCAATCTCCGGATCAATCTTATTACTATCTTTAGAAAGATTTTTGATAAGTAAATTTTGAGTATCCTGATTCAAAATAATTTCATATTTGTATTGTGCTGATATAATATCAAAGCACTCATCATCTCCCCGCTTGGTCACAAAGGGTTCGCCCAGGTCGTATGCGACCTCGCGGAGTAATACGTATGACCAGCGAGGGACGCGTTGACCGATGTGCGCTCGTCCCACACTTTCTCCCACTTTATAAGTCCTTAGTTGCTTTAGCTTTTTTAGTTTTCGCTGGTTCCAATCAATGCTTCCCCCCCCTTTTTCCCAAGGCTTAGAAAAAAATTTTGCCAAAGGATTATAATATAATTTTCCTTCTGCTCTTAGTTTTAGTGTTTTACTTTTTAGTATCGCGAACATTCTCTCTTCAAATTTTGGGGACTCGAAAATGAAACCTGGCAAAAGGGTCTCATGAATTTGATTTAGAGCAAGGATTTGCTTAAGTTGAGATTCTGTAGGTTCATCGTCGATTCTTTCACGAGATTTTGTAGTTCCATTTTTTTTTCTTCGACGAGATTGCATTGCATTCTGGACTTTTTCACGAGATTGCATTGCATTCTTTTTTCTTCCACTAGATTTACGAGATTTAATTACATTGTAGACTTTTTCACGAAATTCACCCAATTGAAGAAGTGCCCTTTCTTCGCTTAGACGTGCTTCTTCGCGTCGACGTGCTTCTTCGCGTAGACGTGCTTCTTCGCGTAGACGTGCCTCTTCTTCCCTTTTCTCCTGTTCTTTGCTTTTTGGTGCCTTTTCTTCGCTTTTCTCCTTTTCTTCGCTTTTCTCCTTTTCTTCGCTTTTCTCCTTTTCTTCGCTTTTCTCCTTTTCTTCGCTTTTCTCCTTTTCTTCGCTTTTCTCCTTTTCTTTGCTTTTCTCCTTTTCTTCGGGATCCTCGATTACTTTTCTAAACTTTTTGATTCTTCCACGAGAGGGCCCATTCAACAAAGGATCATACCTTTTTGGTAGGCAGAGGCAGGTTTCGTTCATTTTCTCAATACAAACCCGAGTCCTTTTGTCGAGTATATCTAGAAAAAGAAATCCCGTGTCTAGAGCCTCAATTCTCTTTATAAACTCGTTATTTAAGTTGTTTTGTCTTTGTTTGTTCTTATAAAGCCAATCTTTGTCTAGTTTATCAAAGGAGAGTCTTTCTACTGTGGACGAAGATATCATCCCTTTCGTCAGTTCCTTAAAACTAGAAAAACTAGGAGGATCTGTAAAAGATATTCTTTTTTTTCCATCACTTCGGCATGTATCAAAAAAATATTGTGAAGCTTCCTTTCTTACAGCCCCAAAAAAGTGTTGATTGCTTATGTATCGTACTGGACGAGTCCATTGAAACTGAAAAAAATCGGCCGCTAAAATGCCTTCCACCACTATGGGTGCTTTTTGATCTTTTTCTTCATCCAGATCCGCTCCCCAACGCGTGGGAGGAATTTCTTCTTTGAATAGCACTTTTTTTCGTGCAATCTCCTCTTTCTTTTCCTCTTTCTTTTCCTCTTCCTTTTCCTCTTCCTCGTCCTCGTCCTCCCAGTAAGTGTCAGCTTCTCGGCCTTGTCTGGCTAACCAATTTGGTTGCAGTTGTGGGGCTTGGACGCTTGTCAGTGGATGTGGAAAAATGAATAAAGGTATTCTGCCTAAATAGTAGGCACAGGTAACAAATAAGAAAATATTCACGAACCGACCCGTGTTTCTCCTCAAGTTTATTAACAGCAAGTACTGAATTTCTGACACAACCCACTGAAAGGTTCGCATAAGAAATTCAAATTCTTCCCCAAGGGACCTAACAAGGTACTGATAAATCTTCTTTTTGTATTTATTCAATTCTGATTTAATGTACTTATTCAATTCTGACACACGGTACTGAAAGTGTGAAAAACGGACCTGAAATTTTGCCCCAAGGTACTTATAAATGTACTTATCCAATGCTGACACAAGTTCCTTCTTAGATCTACTCAAAAGATAGATCCGTATCCAGTCGAATAATCTTTTCGTGAATAAAAGGAAACAAATGTGACCAATTAACCAACCAACAAAACTACTTGTTACAAATAACATCTTGTTGTTGCATCGAAACATATAAACGTTGACTAATCTGGCTAACGTTGAATTTGGTAAAAGGATCTGGTTGGCTAATTGAAAAATGAAAGTATTCAGGAAAATGAGGAAATTGCTTCTGGTACTGGTAGTGATAGTATAGTCCCAATTGTCGGCTGCGAAATAAAGCAAAAGATACGGTAGAAATAGTACAGCTAGTATATGAGGTGTCCACAATAGTAGAT